AAAGATGAATAAACAGGCTTATATAAAAAAGACGATATAAGGATTCCGAAAGAAGCTATACTAACTGAAAAAATTGCATTTGTGATAAATTCATACCAATCCACCGAATTCTTTTTATTTTGATGTAAAAGATTTATGGATGAACTTAACAATTTGGATAATATATCCAAATCTATTCCTTCCTGATTGAAGAAAGGAATTCCTATGACTCCAACGAACAACGTAAATAAAACTAATACAAGCATCGGAAATAACATAGTATTGTCTGACTCATGGGGATATGAGAAAGTGCTTTTAGTGCCAAAACGAGTAATACTAATAAAAGGCTGCACCGTGCTTCTTACATTTTCATTACTATTTTCATTACTATTAATTCGATATGTGTTTAAAAAATAAGTTTTTTCATTGTTTTTCGTCGTTAATAAATATAATAAACGCAAATTTTTTTTAATAATTTCGGGTCCTTCTTTATCTTTACCCCATAGAGACATTGAATAGAACGAACTACTTTTTTTGCCACTGTAAGTTTGAAAATAAACGTTTAAATGTCCTTCAAAAGCAAGTAAATAGATCCGAAACATATAAAATGCAGTTAATCCTGCTGTGGACCAAGCTATTATTGCAAAAATAGGTGAATACAACCAACTATCATTAAGAATTTCATCTTTGGACCAAAAACAAGCAAGGGGTGGAATACCAGAAAGAGAAAGTGTACCCAATAAAAAAGCAGTTTTTGTAATTGGTACATGTTTTCTTAAACCGCCCATAAGAACCATATTCTGACTTTTATCTGGAGAATATCCAACAATAGCTTCCATCGCATGAATAATTGATCCAGATCCTAAGAACAACAATGCCTTCGAATAAGCATGAGTAATCAAATGAAATAAAGCAGCTCGATAAGACCCCATACCTAGAGCTAACATCATATAACCCAATTGAGACATTGTAGAATAAGCTAAGCTTTTCTTAATATCTTTTTGAGCAAGAGCTAAAGTGGCTCCTAAAAATAATGTTATTATACCTATCAAAGCTATTAGATTTAGAATGTAAGGTATAACTATGAAAAGAGGAAGAAGCCGAGCTACAAGAAAAATTCCTGCTGCTACCATAGTAGCGGCATGTATAAGAGCCGAAATGGGGGTAGGCCCTTCCATGGCATCAGGTAACCATACATGAAGGGGAAATTGGGCGGATTTAGCAACAGCGCCGGCAAATAATAGGGAGGCGCATAAAGTAACAAATAAAAAATTAACTTCATTATTATAAACCAAGTTATTGAATATTTCAAACAAATCCCGAAATTCGAAACTACCTGTTATCCAATAAAAACCCAAAATTCCTAATAATAAACCAAAATCCCCAACACGATTAGTTACAAACGCTTTTTGACAAGCATTCGCGGCACTGGGTCGTGTGAACCAAAAACCTATTAATAGATAAGAACACACTCCAACTAATTCCCAAAAAATATAAATTTGTATCAAATTAGAACTAGTAACTAATCCCAACATTGAAGTATTGGAAAAACTCATATAAGCAAAAAATCTCAAATATCCCTGATCATGAGACATATAATTGTCACTATAAATAAGAACCATAATTCCAACAGTAGTGATTAATATCGACATAATAGAAGTAAGTGGATCAACCAAGCAGCCAAATTCTAAAGAAAAATCATTATTGATGGTCCAAGACCATACATATTGATAGACAGAATTATTATTTATTTGCTGAATAGAAAAAAGGGCTGAAAAAACCATAACTATACTTAATAATAAAACACTAGGAAAAGCCCACATACGGCGAAGATTTTTTGTTGCCGTTGGAAAAAGTAAAAGTCCTGTTCCAATTAAGATAGGAACTGGAAGTGGAATGAAAGGTATAATCCATGAATATTGATATGTATATTCCATAAAAAAAAAAAAAAAAAAAATTATCTTAATTAATTGTTTCTGAGTCACCGGTTCTTATTTCTTTTCTTTTGAAAGGGGTCGGTTAATAAAAAAAAAATTAAGATATATAAAATAAAACTTAAATAGAATTTTCTAGCCTTAATTATTCTGAATCTTTCCAAACTACTTCAAATATTTAAAATCAAGAGGTTATAATTGGTCAAATGATATAAATAAGTCACTAGTGAAAAATAAATACGTATTTAATTTTATTAATACTGAATTGTTAATATTAAATTCAAATTTTTAAATAAAATTTTATGAAGATAAAAAATGAAAATTAGAATTTTCATTTTAATTATTACGTATTACAATAATTTTTTTATATCTTATAGAACAAGGATAAATAATTATACCAAAAACAGTATTTGATATGAATCATAAAGCCCATAACTAAAACTATTTATTGTAATTCGGTTATTTAGAATCATTAACCAATTTGTTTTGTAACTAATTGTTTGTCTTCCATTACAATAAAAGCTATTTGTAGGAAATGCTATGATATCCAACACTTTAATTTTACGGAAAAAAAAGGGGGCAAATAAAATGCCTTTAAATTATGTATTTTGTATCCTTTAACAGATTAACTACTAGTCTCATTTGATAATTAAAATTTTGTGGACTCTTTCTTCGAGCTTGACCAATTAAATTAATATTAAATTAATTAATATAATAAAAAAAATTATTAAAGTTTTTTTTTATTAAGCGGGAGAAGGATTGGGTTATTAAACTTTTCGATTTTTTTATTACATGTATAAATGTAACATGACGAAAATAGAAAGAAAACGAAACGGACAATCTTTTTTTTTTTTTTATCAACTTCAATCTATTTGGCATAGTGTACCTTATCGTTCTTATTAATATTTTATGTGATTTTTACCCCCCCCCCCCTTTTTTTTTTGGAGTCTAATTTAGAGAAAAAATAGATAGAGAATAGTAAAGAACAATTGATTTTGAACAATAGATGTCTTTCACATCCAACCGAAAAACCTATTATAACTTTTTAATGGCAGTTCCAAAAAAGCGCACCTCTATTTCAAAAAAACGTATTCGTAAAAATATTTGGAAAAGGAAGGGATATAGGGCAGCATTGAAAGCTTTTTCGTTAGCGAAATCTCTTTCTACCGGGAGTTCTAAAAGTTTTTTTTGTGTAACAAATAAATAATCTGAATCGTTCTAATAACTAATAAAGTGATATAATTTTGTTTATAGTTTATTTATAAGTTATAAAAATGATAAATAATATTTATCAATTATAATTAATATTAACTATAATTAATATTAACATCATAATAGTAAAAGAATAAATATTAATATATAAGATAAATTAAAATATAAACAATATAAATTAAAAATAAAATAAATAAAAAAGAATTTGAATTAGTCTCATAATGTTTAGTCTCATAATGTTTTAATTTAAACGAATATAAAATTGAATTTGTTTTACTTAAATTTGAAGCCAAATTTTTCTTTCGTTTCTGATATAGATAAGAATTCTGTTGTCTACTGAATTCTAAAAATGAATGGTACTTTTTTGTTTGAAAAAAGGGTAAACGCAAGCGCAAGGTTTCGCCTTTCATTTTAGTATGTTTTATCATTTTCCGGATGGGGATTATCACTTTCCCCATCGCCCTTACTCAATAATAAAAAGAATTTTTTTTTTAGTTATATTTTTGATTTTATATTATAAAGAAGAGGTCGTTGAAACTAATTGATTAAGTTTAAAATGTTTTTTTATAATCTTTTAAACCATTATTTTGGGTTTTAGAAATTATTATCACTATATAAATTCCTTAAACCCAATTAAATTAATAAAAGCCCCGTTTACATTTTTAGGTAGTTATATGACGAATGCGCCAATTTTGAGTGATCTATTTTAGATCCTATGTTTCGATTGGAAGATCGATCAAGATATAATATATATATATTAATTAAAAAATTTAGAAAATATTTTGAAGTACGGTACAATTTCTATACGAAATTTTTTTATATGATTGATACGACCATCCCAAATACCTAACTTAATGGGTTTGCTAAATCTTAACGCAAATTCTCTACACAACAAAAAATCCTAACGCAACCTAACTATGCAAATATTTACATAAATCTTTTGAGTGTATCGCTGAAATTGTGTTATATAAAAATTCGATTTTTTTATTAATCGATAAAATGAATTTTTTATTTTAGATTAATAAAATAAATGATAAAAGAAATTAATCATTAAAAAATGCAAACGAGGCAGAACATTTTTTTTACTTATATCCAGGGATTGAAGTAAAAATTATCTAGTTACAACTGTTCCATTTTAGTTTTAGGAGAGCATAAAGTAATAGCCTACGAAAAAATACATTGTTAGTTCAGTTAAATTTAAATAAAATTGACATCCTAAAATACTAAATAACTAAATAAAAAGATAATAATAAGAAAAATAAATATTATTAACGTTAACGAAAACGTTTTAATCCCTAATTTTTAAACAAGTTTTTATTCATCAATTTGAATGGTTTCCTAAAAAAAAATATTGGATTGAATTAACTCCTTCAAGCTCGACGATTGAATAAAAATAGGTTATTATGATTTCGAATAAGCCGCTATGGTGAAATCGGTAGACACGCTGCTCTTAGGAAGCAGTGCTAGAGCATCTCGGTTCGAGTCCGAGTGGCGGCATGGCATCTTCTAAAAGAGTAAGTCCTATAATGAATTCAATTCCCGATTTCAATTCCTATAATTGAGGGACGCCCTTATAAATTTAATAATTTTTATGATATTTTCAACTTTAGAGCATATATTAACTCATATATCCTTTTCGATCGTTTCAATTGTAATTACAATTCATTTGATAATTTTATTAGTCGATGAAATCGTAGGACTAGATGATTCGTCAGAAAAGGGGATGATAGCTACTTTTTTCTGCATAACAGGATTATTAGTTACTCGTTGGATGTATTTGAGGCATTTACCATTAAGTGATTTATATGAATCATTAATTTTTCTTTCGTGGAGTTTTTCCATTATTCATATTATTCCGTATTTTAAAAAACATAAAAACCATTTAAGCGCAATAACCGCGCCAAGTGCTATTTTTACTCAAGGTTTTGCTACTTCGGGTCTTTTAACTGAAATGCATCAATCCGCGATATTAGTACCCGCTCTCCAATCCCATTGGTTAATGATGCACGTAAGTATGATGGTATTGAGCTATGCAGCTCTTTTGTGTGGATCTTTATTATCACTAGCTCTTCTAGTCATTACATTTCGAAAATTCATAAGGATTTTTAGTAAAAGCAATAATTTAGAAAATGAGTCAGTTTACTTTAGTGAGATTCAATACGTGAACGAAAGAAACAATGTCTTACGAAACACTTCTTTTATTTCGTCTCAAAATTATTACAGGTATCAATTGATTCAACAATTGGATCGTTGGAGTTATCGTATTATTAGTCTAGGGTTTATCCTTTTAACCGTAGGTATTCTTTCAGGAGCAGTATGGGCTAATGAAGCATGGGGATCATATTGGAATTGGGATCCAAAGGAGACTTGGGCATTTATTACTTGGACCATATTCGCTATTTATTTACATATTAGAACAAATAAAAATTTTGAAAGTGTAAATTCTGCAATTGTGGCCTCAATGGGCTTTCTTATAATTTGGATATGCTATTTTGGGGTTAATCTATTAGGAATAGGGTTGCATAGTTATGGTTCATTTACATTAACATCTAATTGAATAAAAGACTTGACGAATAGAAACATAGGACGGCATACAGGTATATATACGAAAACTTCATGTAAACAATCAAGAACCATTTGAATCATTTCCATTACTTGATTCAAATGGTTCTCACAAATTCAAAAGATATCTAGTTATAATTATAATAGAATTCCAATTTATTTATTTTACTTAAAAGAATATAAAAGACTCATTTTTTTATTGTACAATCAACCATTTTTAAAATCATGGGATTTCAGTTTCATTTTTTGGTTTACTCACAAAAACTATCGAAAAAAATAATTGGATATAATAGCTTCGACCTTGTCAACTGATAATGATAAAACGAAATCGGGATAAACACCAATACCTATTACAGGTAAAAGGATAGAGATCGAAACAAATAATTCTCGCGGTCCAGAATCAAAAAAATAAGAGTTTGGGGCATTAAAAAGCTTGTATCCATAGAACATCTGGCGTAACATAGATAATGAATAAATAGGAGTTAATATCATTCCAATTGCCATTACAAAAGTTATTAATATTTTTGTCATTAAAAGATATTTTTGACTAGTAAGTATTCCAAAAAAAACTAACAATTCGGCAACAAAACCGCTCATGCCCGGTAATGCAAGAGAAGCCATTGATAAGATACTGAAAGTCGTGAATATTTTTGGAATTGCGATAGCCATTCCGCCCATTTCGTCGAGATAAACAAGACGTATTCTATCATAACTCGTTCCCGCCAAGAAAAAAAGCGCAGCGCCAATAAATCCGTGAGAGATTATTTGTAAAATGGCTCCGTTGAGTCCTGTATCGCTTATAGAACCAATTCCTATAATTATGAAACCCATATGAGATACAGAAGAGTAGGCTATTCTTTTTTTTAAATTACGCTGACCGGGAGATGTTGAAGCTGCATAGATTATTTGAATTGTGCCTACTATAATCAACCAGGGAGAGAATATAGAATGGGCGTGGGGTAATAATTCCATATTGATCCGAACCAATCCATACGCTCCCATTTTTAATAAGATTCCGGCTAAAAGCATACAAGTACTGTAATGTGCCTCTCCATGGGTGTCTGGTAACCATGTATGTAAGGGTATGATCGGTGATTTGACAGCAAAAGCAATAAGAAATCCAATATAGAATATTATTTCCAGTGCTACAGGATACGATTGATTAGCTGATGTTTCAAAATTTAATGTTGGTTCATTGGAACCATATAAACCAATACCCAAAACTCCCATTAATAAAAAAACGGAACTTCCTGCAGTGTACAAAATAAATTTTGTAGCCGAATACAAACGTTTCTTTCCCCCCCACATGGATAGAAGTAGATAAACTGGAATTAATTCTAACTCCCACATGATGAAAAAAAGTAAAAGGTCTCGAGAAGAAAATGGTCCTATTTGACCGCTATACATTGCTAACATCAGAAAATGGAATAGTCGGGAATCTCGAGTAATCGGCCGAGCCGCTAAAGTAGCTAAAGTTGTGATAAATCCTGTCAGTAAAATGGGTCCTATAGAAATTCCATCTATTCCCAATCTCCAGTAAAAATCAAAAAAATCGATCCATTTATAATCCTCTGTCAGTTGCATTAATGGATCATCCAATTGGAAACGATAACCGAATGCATAGGTTGTTAGAAGGAGTTCAATTGTGCATATACCTATAGTATACCACCGAATTATCTTATTTCCTCTATGAGGGAGAAAGAAAATTAAGGAACCCGCGAATATTGGCAAAACTACAACTAGCGTTAACCAAGGAAAATTATTCATGGTAAAAACAAGATAAACTTGGACCAGAAAAACCCGTGCTCAAAATAAATAGTTTTTGAGCGCGGGTTTTTGTCGGTAAAGGTAAAAAAATCAAATGTATTCAAGTGGGGTTTTCTGGAACGTATTAATAAGCCAGACCCATACTTCGAGTTGTTTCATGCCATAAATAAACTCGAACACTCAAGAAATCTGTCGGACAGGCGGATTCACATCTCTTACAACCGACACAGTCCTCTGTTCTTGGAGCAGAAGCAATTTGCTTAGCTTTACACCCGTCCCAAGGTATCATTTCTAATACATCCGTTGGGCAGGCGCGCACGCATTGAGTACACCCTATACACGTATCATAAATCTTTACTGAATGTGACATTTGGATCTATAAATTTTTGAATGTCAGAAAGTTTCGATCTAGTAAACTTGTAAATGAATCATATATTTAGACACCAGATGAATCAATAATTTATCATAATTTTTCTAATCAATCTACTTCTGGATTGACTCATGCGATAGAGCCAAGATACTTTAATTTCTTACATTTTTGAAAACATGTATTATTACGTAACGTATGGTCATGGTAATTCTAATTTATGAATATTAGAATTTATATGATTAATACTACTTATTCAACAAATTCGATTGATTGATACGAGTTGATTTTCTGTTACGATAAATTGATGAAACAATAGCCGGGCCAATAGCTGCTTCAGCGGCTGCAATAGCTATAACAAAAATTGAGAAAATATTTCCTTTTAATTGGCGACTATCAAAAAAATCAGAAAATGTTACGAAATTCATATTAACCGCATTCAGTATAAGTTCAAGACACATAAGGGCTCTAACCATATTCCGGCTCGTGATCAATCCATAGATACCGATAGAAAATAAGTAGGCACTCAAAACAAGTACATGTTCGAGCATCATTGACCAACTCCTTATCAATTTCGATTCATTTCAATATGAACTGAACAACAATTCAACAGATTCAATTGACTAGAATAAAAAAAAGTACGGAACAAAGGCAGATTTTCTATTGTTAATAGAATAGATTGAATAATTTCTATTTTAGACATAAACAATCTTTAATTAAAGGGAAATAAATGTAATGTAATAAAACCGAACAGAGTTTAATGTGCATTGCTAATTCTATAAATTTTTTACTGTCGCGCCACGGCAATTGCACCTATCAAAGCGGCTAAAAGAATTATCGAAACGAATTCAAATGGAAGAAAAAAATCTGTTGATAAATGAATTCCAATTTGTTGACTATTACTTATCAAATCTTGCTCTATAATCTGGTTTGATCTTGTAGTCCAAATAATTCCGTACCATGACGTATCCGTAATAATAATCATGAGTAAAACAAAAATACTTGTACAAACTGGCAAAGTAACCACATCCCCAATGGTCCAAAGATTCAAATCTTTGTAATATTCTGAACCATTCATGAACATCACAGCAAATACGATTAAAACATTTATAGCTCCCACGTAAATAAGGAGTTGTGCAGCAGCTACAAAATAAGAGTTTAATAGAATATAGAATAAGGATATACAAACAAGAACCAGTCCCAATGAAAAGGCAGAATAAATGGGGTTGGTAAATAATACCACCCCCATACCTCCTAGTATAAGAACCGATCCCAGAAAGACTAAAAGAAAATCATGTATTGGTCCGGGCAAATCCATTATATGTAAAATAAGAGATAAATAGAAATGTTTTTCATGACCTTATTGAGACCCGACCAGAAAATTTTTTTTTTATGATTTTTGAGCAATTCCTAATTTAATCCTAAGTAAATAAATACTAAGGGATATGAATAAATGTGAGTACTATTATTGGACTAATTTCATTCTTTATCTGAAAGAGTCGTTCTAATTCGAAACTATATATTTTAAAACAATTATGGATATATTAATTAATGGATTTTCAATCCAAATTAAGACGCGTTTCTTACCAACCAATCAATAGTTGGTATTTGTAGTTATTGACCAAACAACACGAAAGAAACCTAAATTCCTTCTATATTAGTTATTAGTAAAGTAATTATAAATTATTCGTTAATAAGAGATTTACTTATTTATTTGAGGCGAATTCAAAATTGTTCGAATTGTATAATCGTCAATTACTGACATTGGTAAACGACCCAAAGCAATTTGATTATAATTCAATTCGTGACGATCATAAGTAGAAAGTTCATATTCTTCAGTCATTGATAAACAATTCGTTGGACAATACTCAACGCAATTACCACAAAATATACAGACTCCGAAATCAATACTGTAATTAAGCAGCCGTTTCTTGCGAATATCATTTTCCAATTTCCAATCAACAACGGGTAGATCTATAGGACATACACGAACGCATACTTCACAAGCAATACATTTATCAAATTCAAAATGGATTCGACCGCGGAAACGATCCGCGGTGATTAATTTTTCATAAGGATATTGAATAGTTACGGGTAAACGATTTGCGTGGGATAAAGTAATCATGAAACTTTGACCAATGTACCTTGCAGCTCGTACTGTTTGTTGACCATAATTCATGAACCCAGTTACCATAGAGAACATATCGTTAATATATATATGAATAGTTTTATGTTTGTTTATTTCTCTTGTTTGAGACACATTGTGAATATAGAATGTTACTTTACAGTGAAAAGAGTTGGAAAGAAGTTGTTAATAATAGATTACCGAGAGAAATAGGTAAAAGAAATTTCCATCCAAGATTCAATAGTTGGTCCATTCTTAGCCTCGGTAAAGTCCATCTTGTTGTGATAGGAATGAACAAGAACAAATAAGTTTTAGCTAATGTAATAAAGATACCAATTATCGCTCCAAAAACGCCACATGTTTTATTTATTTCAAAAAGCTCAGAAACATATATGTCCGGAATAGATATATTCCAACCTCCCAAGTAAAGAACTGTTACAAATAATGAAGAAACCAATAGGTTTAGATAGGAAGCAACATAAAATAACCCAAATTTTATACCCGAGTATTCGGTTTGATAACCTGCTACTAACTCTTCTTCTGCTTCTGGTAAATCAAAAGGTAATCTCTCACATTCTGCTAGGGAAGAAATAATAAAAATGATAAACCCTATAGGCTGACGCCACAAATTCCATCCCCAAAAACCATATTTTGATTGCGCCTCAACAATATCAATTGTACTTAAACTGTTAGATAATTATAGTCGGTGATACCATCACTGTTACCATCGCTATTACAGAACCGTACATGAGATTTTCACCTCATACGGCTCCTTGAAGGCCAGAAATAAATATAGGGACCGCGTCAGTATTCTTTTTTGAATCTTGATATGTTTGTAGGATGGATAACTATCGGCCGGTCCCAAATTAGACCAATTGAATTCTGTCTGTTAGAATTATTTTAATTCAAAATAAAATCAAAAAAGTACTTCTGAATTGATCTCATCCTTTCTTTAATTTAATTAATTTCAATAATAATTTCAATTCTTCTTTGTTCAGTAATAACTTAACTGTTCAATAAAATACTTCTTGTAAAAATATCAATAACCCGTTGGTTTCACGTACGAAAAAAAAAATTCTATATTAATTAATGAATTATGACACAAATTCTATATCTATTAATATGTATATGGGAAAGAATAAAAGTAACAAATAATAAATAAAGTATATCTTTTTTTTTTTTTTTTTTTTCGTTCCTATTCTTCTTTCTATTTCTGAGAAAAAGAGGGCTTTCAAAATAAAGTAAAGGATTATTTCGTTTCGAATAGTTATTTATTAAATCGGTGGATAGGAGTATACTCTGGATCGGAATCGTGTCATGGGGAGTACTGCCTGATCATTTCTACCAACTTAAAGCCCCAATTAGTATTCTTTGTTTGTATATTATGTAAAAATGTCCTTTTGGAGAATTTACATAGTCTCCATTACTAATCCTTTCCATATGTTCGTGTTTCTAACCATCCACTCGTTTTTGCTCAATCCCCCGTTATGCTAATACATAAAAATGATAGTGAAAACTCAATACGGTTGATCTTTTGAACCCGCTTCAAGTCAGGATGACTAATCAACCAATCTTGGGGGAAACGGTCTCTTCTGTTTATGTTTATTTCCGCTTAACTCTCTAACTCTTATACATAGAAAATGAGAATCAATCTTTTTACTGCGAATTTATATATAAGCTGTTTTCTTTCACTCATATAACTATTTGATTTAGTTCATCAACCCGAATAATGAATAAAAAAAAAAATTAAGATATCTACTCAATCCATTCCAACCCTTTCCTTGAAAGGAAGGAATAGAGAAAAGTTTATGTCTATGTATCAACGAATCGCACGTAGAGATATTGATAACACACATAAAGTTAATGGTATTTCATAACTAATCGATTGAGCAGCAGCTCGTAGACCGCCTAAAAAGGAATATTTATTATTTGACCCGTATCCCGACATAAGAAGTCCAATTGGAGCAATACTGGAAATAGCAATCCATAAAAAAACACCGATATTGAGATCCGCTAAAACAAGGTGATATCCAAAAGGAACTACTGAATAGCTTACTAAAATTGATATGACTGCTATGGATGGCCCGATACTGAATAAACGAGTATCCCCCCTAGATGGAAAAAGATTTTCTTTGAAAAGTAGTTTTGTCCCATCTGCTAGAGCTTGAAGAACTCCCAAAGGGCCGGCGTATTCAGGTCCAATACGTTGTTGTATCCCTGCCGATATTTCTCTTTCTAACCATACAATTACCAGTACGCCTATTGTGATTCCCACTACAAGAGTCAAAATAGGAACAAGAACCCATAGAATTCCATAAACTTCTTTAAAAAATTCTAATCTAGAAAAAGAATCGATATCTTGTACTTCCGGTGTATCAATTATCATTTCAACGATCAACTTCTCCCATAATGATATCTATACTACCTAGTATCGTCATAATATCAGCCAATTTCATTCTTTTAACTAACCGCGGAAGAATTTGCAAATTGATAAAACCCGGCGGGCGGATTTTCCATCTCCAAGGAAAACCACTCTGATCCCCTATGAGAAAAATTCCCAATTCTCCCTTTGGGGCTTCTACTCTCACATAAAGTTCTTGTTTCGGCAATTCAAATGTAGGAGACGGCTTTTTACTAATAAATCGATATTCAAAATCATTCCATTCCGGATTCCTTTCTCTATCAAAGTATCGTATTTCTAAATTCTCATAGGGTCCCCCTGGAATTCCTTCCAGGGCCTGTTGAATAATTTTTACGGATTCTATCATTTCACCAATTCGGACTAGATAACGAGCCAACGAATCTCCTTCTTTTTGCCACTGTACTTCCCAATCAAATTCGTCGTAACATTCATAATGATCAACTTTACGAAGATCCCATTGTATTCCGGAAGCTCGCAGCATTGGTCCCGATAAACCCCAATTTATTACTTCCTCTCTACCAATAATGCCTACTCCCTCGACTCGTTCTAAAAAAATAGGATTTCGTGTAATAAGTTTTTGATATTCAGCAACTCTTGTTAAAAAATAATCGCAGAAATCCAAACATTTATCTATCCAGCCATGAGGTAGATCGGCCGCTACTCCTCCGATACGAAAATAATTATGCATCATTCTCATACCGGTGGCAGCTTCGAATAGATCATATACTAATTCTCTTTCTCTGAAAATATAGAAAAAGGGAGTTTGTGCACCAATATCCGCCATAAAAGGACCGAGCCATAACAGATGAGAAGCTATACGACTCAACTCCAACATAATTATTCTGATATAGCTGGCTCTTTTAGGTACTTGAATATTTCCCAACTGTTCCGGTCCGTTTACAGTTATTGCTTCTGTGAACATAGTAGCTAAATAATCCCACCGTGTTACATAAGGCAAATATTGTATAATTGTTCGATTTTCCGCAATTTTTTCCATTCCTCGGTGTAAATAACCCAATATTGGTTCACAGTCAATAACATCTTCACCATCTAGAGTAATGATGAGTCGAAGAACACCATGCATTGATGGGTGGTGGGGGCCCATATTGACTATCATGAGGTCTTTTCTTGTAGCCGGTATATTCATAGGTTTTTCCTCGATTCATTCTTTCATGAATTGCTGAAAACGAAAAAAAGTTCATTAAAATTCAAGATCTAATAAATCAAATAATTCAAAATGCCTTTATAAAAATAAAATTAACGAGTTTTTGACTCCCGAATATCCAACCGATTAATTAATTCTTTATAACATATTCTATTTTTCTTTGACAAATAAGACAGTAATCGTTGGCGTTTTCCCAAAATTTTACGTAAACCTCTCTGAGATAAATAGTCTTTTTTGTGTAATTGTAAATGTGAAGTAAGTCTTCGTATCCTATTGGTGAAACTAACTATTTGAAATTCAACAGATCCTCTGTTTTCGTCTTTTTCTTCTTGTGAAATAACTGAGATGAATGAATTTTTTACCATAAACTGAAATCTTCTCTCCCCCCCTCTTTTTATTTTAAGATATTTTTTATTGATAGATATCTTTATTGATCAGTAATAATAATGCCCCTAATTTTTATTTGGTATATACAATAATTTGAATTTCGTTATTAATTTCTAATTTTTTTAATTTAATAAAACTTACTCAATCCTATTTTCATTTTAAAATTGGATTTGAAAGGGGATACAAAAGTATGGTTGGTTTCTTCACTCACAAAAGATAAAAGTTTAGACCTAAAATAAGAAATTTTTGTTCATTCTAGATCTAATTGATATGTCATTGAATTAGTATCATGTATCAGAATGGAATGTAAGACAATGTATGCGTGCATCTCTTTGTCGTCATAGACCAGATATGGTATGGGAAATATAGGAAAAATGTACTATTAATGAATTTTCAATCGCGGATACATATGTATCCTTACCATACTGAAACAACTGCCATTATTGGTATTAAACCAATAACGATTCATACAAGCTAAATCTTCTAATCGATAATTGGGCCAAAGAAATAGCTTTAATTTTATAAGTTTTTTTTTATATTTTTTGCTTTTATCCACAACTTGACTGTTTACCTCATTCCCATTACAAAAAGATGCCTTTCTATGTCTATTCTTAGAATTTAAACAAATTAGAATTCGCAATTCTCTACGACGTCTAGGCGATAAAATATTTTCAGGAACAAACAAATCATAATTTTTTTTATATCTATTTCCAGTCATCTTTTGATGTTTTGTAATGACTTCATCAGAATTCTTATCAACATGTTTTTTTTCTCGGTATCTTTGATTTATTTGATGTTTACTTTTATGAACTAATGAAATACCGAGGGTTTGATACATAATAAATTTTCCATCATTTTTTATAGCTAGACGAATTGGTTCAATAATCAAAAATCCCCTTTTAATAAATTCTGTAAGAGTTACATCTTTCTGAATCGTCAAAATATCCAGACTCATTTCGCCCCTTTGAATAGAGGATATAGTAATTTCTCTTGGATTTATCAGTCTAAGCAGGAGACAATATACGTTGATGTTATTGATTATTTTTTTATTTAAAGAATCATCCCATCTCAATTGAAAATACAAATACCTTTTTAGGAAGAAATCAAACTCCGCTTTTGTATTGATCTTGTATTGCTTTTTATTTCTATGTTTTTTCATGTCCGATCCCGTATAATCTTCTTCAACATCTTTTTCTTGGTTTGAAAGAGCTGATTTAAGATCTGCTTGGCCCGTGGATTCTTTTTCTCCTTGATTTCGGTTTTCTAATTCAAGAGATTTTTTTTCATTCGACGATATTGATATAAAAGGATCTCTTTTTTTATTTCCAGTGATGCTTTTGTTTTCACTAGCATTTTTTTTTATATTAGAATTAAAAAGTAGTAATTTAATTGGTATAACCCACGGTTTCATTTTATACGTATTATAAAGTCTCACAAATTCTGGCAAGAACCAAAGTTCCAGATTTGATATGGGACGACTTAGTATTTCTTCATTCATTCCCATCCAATCCAAAAGGGGTTTTTGATTGGATAGGTTGATTTTTTGATCTTGCTGAAGTGTGAGATAAAAAAGACCCTTATTATTGATTTTATCAATTATTTGATACTTATTAACCCTAGTCTTAGTATATTTATTACTGTTAGTGTCAGTATCAATATTGATCCAGGCCTCAATATCGACCTTCGTTTTAAGACAAAAATCGAGAATTCTCCAATCAAAATATTTTCTATCCGTATTTTTATCCATATCTCGAATATCATCTTCTACCATATTAAATGATTTTTGTTTATGTGTGTTGTAATTATAAAAAATATCTTGGTTAGTTTTTACTTGTAATGGTGATCCATAAATTGAAGAGTACTTCTTAGTTTCATAATTTATAGATTTATATGCTAAAAGATCATATCCATATTGTTTTTTAAAATTATCCTTTTGATTCAATAATAAATCCGTTTCAATTTTTGTTTTTTTTTCGTAGTGAATTAATTCATCTTTTTCATATAAATCACACAAATCTTTATATAAATCTTTATTTTGAGCTATACAGTTCAATATATTTCGCCATTTTTGTGGTACTACTCTAGACCATTTAATTTGAGATACATCACATTGATATTGATAATGACTCCTTAACCAATTTGTCCATTGATTCATTCCAGAATTGCGAAGATTCTTAGGTCTTAATTCGGAATGAAATAGTTCTTGTCTTACAACAAAAAAATCCTTTATTTCATTCTTAAGAAAAAAGGGGGTTCCATTATATTGAAATACGGATTTCAATTTCTCTAACTTAATAAGTTGGGTTTGTGATAATTTGTAAAATACATATGCTTGTGAAAAGTAAGATAAGTCAAAAAAAGTCTTTGAATTGTTTTGACTAAGACTAATATTAGTATTAGAAAGTGACTCTTTTATAATCGAAATAAATTTAATTAAACTTTGATTTGTTTTATTAATTCTTTCTTGATTTGCTTCATTACTGTTAATGTTTTTATTAAAATTTTTTTTTGTTGATTCAAGAAAAAGTTGTGTATTGATACTAGGAATATTAATCATAGATAGAAAGATATCTATGTATATCTTTTCAATGAAAAATATTATAAAATAATGGGATTTACGGATTAATCGAGCAGTTCTTCTTTTTAATATCTGCCAAATATTTTTTTGTGATTCCAATCTTTTATCATCATAACTTATTTTGTTAGAACTCAAATTTCTATCTGAAGTTATAAATCCCTTTTTCTTGTCTTTTGTAATTTTTTCTATTTGATTTATGATTGTGTTTATTCTATCAGTCAGATCTTGCATTTTTTTTTCTGTTAATGAATAATTTGTCCAATTCTGAGATCTAATTTGAATGGACGATTCCTGAATCATCCGATTACTGATTATTGAATCTTTTTTAATTTCACTCAATTCATATACTTCTATTTTTCTCAATCCAAATAATATAATTGGGTTTATTTTTGAGAGTTCTTTTATTATTTCTTTTATAAACAGAATGTTTTTAATGATCCATTTTTTTGGTTTTTTTGAGACATTTAGAAAAAATTTTGTTTGTTCTTTAAAAATTCCTAGAATTATAAAACATTTCTTTTGCAATTTTTTCATTTTTTTTTTGAGTTCTTTTAAAATCGGTTCAAAAAATGAAAGTTTTTTTCTGGGAGAACCAAAAGGTAGTTCAGCTTCCATTCCAAAAATTGTTAAAAAACAAAAATCATTTTTTTGACCTTGCTTTTTCATTGGATCATTATAAGGGGCTCGTAACTTAGATCTGTGCCAAGGTTTAAGACGAAAAGGAAATAGGATCTTGATCTGAATGCCGTCTGTTAACCAGTTTTTTGGAAATTCTTTTTCTGATAATTGAACGCCGTTATAGGTACATTTAACATGCATTTCTCTATTCCAATCCTTTAAGTCCTCATACCATTCCGGAAATTGAAATAATAGTATACGGACGATATTTTTAGCTATTATCAATGAAGGTAATATAATATATTTTCTAAGAATTGATTGGGTTACTAATAAAAAACCTCTCATTACTTGAGCAAGTAAAATACTATCCCAGGCTTCCGCTAT